CTAATTCACATCTTTGTTGAAAGAATTTCTTTTGTAATTCCTTACATAAGGATTCAGAAAATACCGGATCTCCGCCTACACAAGCAAATTGTTGATAAAACTCCAAAATGGCATTTTCTTTTGACCCAATTTTTTTTTTCTCTTTATCATTCAGGAAAGACAAGAAAATTTCAGGATAGCAAACATTCTCTAAAATTTCTCTTAGATTCAAACCCATAGCTGATGATAGAACTAGAATAGATATTTTCTGTTTCCTACTCACACGAGCCCATATCCTTGCTTTTCGATCAATCTCTAATTCTAATCTTCCTCCCCAATCTGATATTATGGTCCCGGTATAGACCGAAATTCCGTTATGGTCCAATTCTGACCGGTAATAGATACCGGGACTTTGCAATATTTGATTGATCACAATTCTGTATATTCCATTTACTATAGAAGTTCCCAGGGAATTCATTAAAGGAATGTTTCCAATAAAAAGAGTTTGTTCTTGCATATCCCTACTGGTTTTCCAAATTAATCCCGCGGATACATATAATTCAGAAGCATATGTGAGTGATTCATATACAGCATCTCTTTCTTTTATCAAAGGTTCTACCAATTGATATGTTTCCACAAATAATTGAAATTCAATTTCTTGATCTGTATCTTCAATTTTTGGAAACTTATAAAGTTCTTCTGTTAAGCCCTGATCAATGAATCTACAAAATCCTTCAAATTGTATCTGATTAAAACCAGGTACTGTAGACATTCCCTCATTTCCATCCCCGAGCATTTTGAATTTCCCTTTTCTCGAAAAAATTCCATTATTGACCCATTCTTCATCAAATCATATGGATTGATTTAGCAATGATGGAATTTCTATTTTGTTTACTGAATCACATGAAATTTGACCCACCCCATATATGGAATGTATGAAATGCATATGAACGGAGGAATAAAGACAATTTTATATTCAAATTGGAATTTGTAACAGATACAAAATCGAAAGGAATTAATAAATGTCACTGAGACTTATGGAGTTTTGGATAGAATATCAAAAAAAAAAGTGATTCCATTTCTACCATTATTATGATATTACATATTCTAATCCGATTGGGTACCAGAAAAATAAATGGATTCGGTATTTAATCTATTCGATGATATAAAGACATTATAATCATCAAAAATATAGAGTTGATCTTTTTTGAGCACTTAACTTTTTCATGGATTCTATTGTTCAACAAATGATTCGCATAAAAGAGAGATACTTTTACCTTTTTTTAGTAGAATACGATCGAAGGGCGTAATAGAGTAATAAAGTTTGTATTTATTAACCATGTGTAGATAGCTTATCTATGTTTCCTCCTTTATTGAAGTTCTATTCGGGACAGCGCGTGCTATGCTATATCAAAATTTCCATTTTCTATTCCATCTATTGAATGAAAAATTGAAGCACTACAATTTACTGATAATTCTCTATAGGCATCATATATAGATAGGATATCCAATTAAATATTTGTATAACAATTTATGTTCTGGGGTTTACATATACTTCTATTTGATGTTATAATAGAAATTGGGAAGGATTTTTTTTATGGAAAAGAATCAATACTGATTAGTTATATATCAATTTGGATTGTCTTATATCATTAGGATTAAGAAAAGACAATTTTGGATTCAAATCCAAGAATCGTTCATGAATTTACAGTCACATTTAATAGTTAATGGTTCCAATTTGTCCTAAATTTTGGCTTTTGTGACTGAAAAACCACATTTGGTTTTTCAATTTTTCAATATCAATAGAAAAAAGAGAGGGAAAATTTGTAAATATTTAGGTTTTGAGATACTATACATACAACCGAAGGGATGGATCCAATCCAAAAAACGAAGGATTTTTTTCTTTTCGGGCAAGGGTTAAATTTAAGAAAACGGGATTCAAGATGCAAGTCCAATAAAAAAAGAAGTTTAGGAATTCCCCACCCGACGCAAACAAAGGGAGACTCTTTTTTTCATCTATTTTGTAGGAGATCATACATTTTGGCGGCATGGCCGAGCGGTAAGGCGGGGGACTGCAAATCCTTTTTCCCCAGTTCAAATCCGGGTGTCGCCTGATCAAGAAAGAACTCGAAATCTCTTATTTCGTTTTGCTAATATAACTCGCTGAATTTTTCCCCAGCAGAAGCAAACAAAGTAAAAGGACTCTTGAGACTTGCTTGCTTGGTTCTAAACATCTGGAAGTTTGACTCTCGAAAGCTAAAGTGCTCTAAATCCTTGCCTCTAGGATTCAAGGACAGATTATAGTGGTGGAAGGTCTCTCATATAAAGATTTATTGATTCCCTTCCACTACTAATGTAGTGTTTAATTACCGGGTCCTGAATTAGATTGGATAGCCCGACGGAAAATCGAATTAGTGGTTGTGGAAAGGGCTGAAGATACTTTCTATACAGACTCAGGAGAGTCTCTAAGTCCTCGGTATCCAATAACAATTCGATGGAAAATTGGCTTTCTAAAATTGAA